ACGAATCATCTGGATCATTTTTTATCGATATTCCTGGTTACTAATACTGACCAGGAAATCTCTATTAAACAAAATAAAAGAGGGAATTCTTTCTCTTTCTTCCGTGAAATTAGTTAACAAGGTCTTGCATCTTTCTATATCTCCCGAAAATCATACCCCACTAAGAATCCTTTTTGGGGGGTCAATTATTATAACGAATTCTCTATAAATTTGTAAGAAACCCTTTCTTTAGTAAATTTTATTAAATTTATAAGATAAGAACAAGATAATAACTAATAAGATGAATAATATAAAGGGTGGATTATCATACATATATTTCATGTAGAAACATGTAGAAAGATGAATAGGTCCATTTATTTACATATTTATTGTATTTTATTAATTAATATATATTTATTAAAACATATACTTATATACTCACTTAGGTATACTTAGTATAATATAATAATTATATATGAATTATAAGATATCTTTATAACAATATAAGGATAAGGTTAAAATATTAATATAAAACGATAACAATAAATAACAGGTACAAATATTAAATCGAGGTACCCATTCTATGATAACTCTCAACAGCTTTCCCTCAATTTTTGTGCCTTTAGTGGGCTTAGTATTTCCGGCACTTGCAATGGCTTCTTTATTTCTTTATGTTCAAAAAAACAAAATTTTTTAGATACGCTAAGGACAAATCTTATCTATTTTTTTTCAAGACTTACTTGGATCATAACACGGCTATATATTTAGTAGAATATGGTATAACATGTGACTTCCTTTGGGCATAAGCTTTTATGTATGTGTAAATATTATATATGGGTAAATGAATTATAACTATTTTCAAATAGATCGGAATCGGGGGGAATTTATGAAATGGAAATCTATATGTATTAAGAAATCATATGGTAAATCATATGAAAGGGATGTTATTATTTTAGTTTGGATCTAAGAAATTCAATGAATTACCCCTCAAGGTTCACATCATAATAGTGCTGGTTGATGAGAGTTACTTCGGCAACAAAAAAAAAAGTAAAAAAAAAAAAAAATTATTTTTGTTATTCTACCAATTCCAATAAAATGCAACTAGGTCTAGGTATAGTATGAGTTGGCGATCAGAACGTATATGGATAGAACTTATCGCGGGGTCTCGAAAAACAAGTAATTTCTGCTGGGCCTTTATTCTTTTTTTAGGTTCATTAGGGTTTTTATTGGTTGGAACGTCCAGTTATTTTGGTAGGAATTTTATATCTTTATTTCCTTCTCAGCAAATAATTTTTTTTCCACAAGGGATCGTGATGTCTTTTTATGGGATCGCGGGTCTTTTTATTAGTTCCTATTTGTGGTGCACAATTTCGTGGAATGTGGGTAGTGGTTATGATCGATTCGATATAAAAGAGGGCGTAGTGTGTATTTTTCGTTGGGGATTCCCTGGAAAAAATCGTCGCATATTCCTCCGATTCCTTATGAAAGACATTCAGTCCATCAGAATCGAAATTAAAGAGGGTATTTATGCCCGTCGTGTCCTTTATATGGAAATCAAAGGACAGGGGGCCATTCCCTTGACTCGTACTGATGAGAATTTGACTCCACGAGAAATTGAGCAAAAAGCTGCTGAATTGGCCTATTTCTTGCGTGTACCAATTGAAGTATTTTGAAAAAAGAAAAAGGAACTGAAGAATGAATACTTTTCAAGAGAGAAAAAGTTAAGAATCCTCTTTTTTTTTTTGAAATATTTAAAATTTTGATAAAACGGGAGTTCTTTCGTCTTGAAATCTGACTACTATTAATTTGAAGTGGGTTTTTTCTTATTCTATTTCTGTATTCTTTTTAAATTCAAGGACTAAACACTATACTGAATCATAAAAAAAAAACCGGAAATAGATTCATGGGCTCGATGACTTGTAATAGAACTTATGCTTGATAGAAATATCAGCATCGTATAGAGTCGACGAATGGGGTGTGTTCATTAAAAATAAAAAAATTCACAGACGAAAAAATGGTAAAAAAGAAAGTATTAATTTCCCTTCTATATCTTGGATCTATAGTATTTTTGCCTTGGTGTATCTCTTTCTCATTTAATAAAAGTATGGAATCTTGGGTTACTAATTGGTGGAATACTAGTAAATCCGAAATTTTTTTAAATGATATTCAAGAAAAGAGTATTCTAAAAAAATTCATAGACTTAGAGGAACTCCTTCGTTTGGACGAAATGATAAAGGAATACCCGGAAACACATTTACAAAAGCCTCACATCGAAATCTACAAAGAAACGATCCAATTGATCAAGATGCACAACGAGGATCGCATCCATACAATTTTACACTTCTCGACAAATATAATCTGTTTCGTTATTCTAAGTGGTTATTCTATTCTAGGTAATGAAGAACTCGTTATTCTTAACTCTTGGGTTCAAGAATTCCTATATAACTTAAGCGACACAATAAAAGCCTTTTCTATTCTTTTATTAACTGATTTATGTATAGGATTCCATTCGCCCCACGGT